TTCTGGTCCTGGAGGGATAATATCAACTACTTGACGTCCATCCGATGCCTCCGCTATGGATATTTCATATCCCCCCTTTTCTTTTCGTATGATTTTGCTTACTATACCCGCTGCTGTAGCATTATAAACCGTATTGTTACTCTTGCTCCCGTCGGGATAAATCTGACCCCTTCCCCTGTTTCCGCCTACGTATATAGGATATTTTAAGAAGTGAACATCTTTCTTAGTAGCGGGGTCTGGGGAAAGAATAGGAAAGGTTATTTCACTATATTTCTGACCAGGAACAGGGCCTATCACAAGAATATTTTTTTTATTGGGGCGATAGCTCTGAAAAGATAGATTCCCTATCTTTTCTTTCATCTCAGGAGAAATACGATCAGGAGGAGCTAATTCAAATCCCTCGGGTAAAATAAGAACAGCCCCTACATTCAAAGCCCCCTTTTTACCATTAGCAAGAACTTGTTTCAGTTGCATATCATAAGGAATTCGAACAACTGCTTCAAATACAGTATCGGGAAGTACCGCTTGTGGAACTTCAATATCCACGGGCTTATTAGCTAAATGGCAATTGGCACATACAATACGCCCCGTCGCTTCTCGTGGATTTTCATAACCCTGCTGTGCAAAAATGGGATAGGCACTTGAAATGGATGTCCGAGTTATGATATATATCATGAGCGATACGGAAATGGATCGAGTAATCTGTTTCTTTATCCAAGAAAGGGTATTTCTAGTTGGCATGTCCAATCATTGATCGCGAAAATTTCTACAATAAATTGGGTAGGTCGCTAGTATAGTTCCCTATCCACGATTCTGCTATTTACCGAAAAATTTTTACTGGAATATAGGATGAATCCCCGGAATGGGGAGAAATATAAAGAGTCAGTGCGATTTTAAATGCTTTACTTATGTATAAATACTACTTATGTACTGTACAAATATAAAGTCATAAACATTATAATTGTATTAATATCAGCGGATCCGTTTTTAGTCATTCATTGAATGATAAATCACTACAAGTGACGGAGATACCCGATTTAAATAACGGAAAATCCAATATTTTAAAACTGTATCTAAAATGACGGGAAAAGTGGAAACAAGACCAGATATAATTTGATCGTTATGAAAAAATCCAAAATCTTTGTAAACAGAGCCAATCATTAGTTCCCAACCATGGGGTGAATGGAATCCAATACATAAATCAGTTAATAAAAGAATAGAAAAAGCTTTTATTGTGTCGCTTAAGTTATATAGAAATTCCTGAGTCCAAGAGTTAAGAATAACGAGTTCCTCATTACCCAGAATAGAATAACCACTTAGAATAACGAAACATATTATATTTGTCGAGAAGTGAAAAATCGTATGAATACGATCCTCATTGTGTATCTTGATTAATTGAATCGTTTCTTTGTGGATTCCTATACGAAGCTTTTGGAGATGTCTATCCGAGTATTCGTTTATCATTTCCTCCAAGAGGAGGAGTTCCTCTAATTCGATGAATTTTTCTAGAATACTCTTTTCTTGAATATCAGTCAAAAAAGTTTCGGATTGCCTAGTATTCCACCAATTCGTAACCCAAGATTCCAGAGTTTTATTAAATGAGAGAGAAATCCACCAGGGCAAAAATACTATAGATGCGAGATATAGAAGAGGAGTGAATGCTTTCTTTTTTGCCATTTTTTCATCTGTGAATTATTAATGATCCCACCTCATTCGTTGACTCTATGCGATCTGATATTTCTATCAAGCATGAGTTCTATTACAAGGTATCGAACCTATGAATCTATTCAATGTTTTTTATTTGTAATTTCATGGTTAGTCCTTGAATCTAGAAAGAATACAGAAATAGAATAAGAATCCACTTCGAATGAAGAAAAATAATAAAAAAATATTGTTTCCAGATATCTCAATTGGTCAAATTCGAAGCAAGTTTCTCCTTTCGATGAATGCCCGAAAGAACCACTTCAAGTAATGAATAGTATTCATTTTGAGACGAAAGAACTCTTTTTCTATCATTCTATCAAAATATCAAATATTTCAAAAAAATTTCACCGATTACTCATAGTCCCGGAATAGAATAATTAAGAGAAATTTATGAAGAATATAATATTGTGATGGTCAAAAATGAGTAGCAAACCAAGACAGAAATTGATAAGAGATCCAATTGTTTGGTCATTAAGGAGTACAAAAGAAAAGCTAAAAAACGCCGATTGAAAAAAAAAAATTGACGAGATATGATCTATCTGGATCTAAAGTGTCAATTCCAACAAATATTATTGGACTTAAATAAATTTTTTTATTTTGAAATATTTTGATATATGGGGTGAATCTTCAATTTGTTACTTGTTTTGTTACTGAATTGAATTTCCATACGTATAAAAGACCATTTTTGTGGACAAAAATGTTTCGTTTTATGCTTGTTCCGTATACGTCTGCTTTGGCTCGAATGAGCGTTCTGAAGAAACTTCAGTAGGGTTCTTTTGTTTTTTCCCTCCTGCCGAGAAAGCATTCATTCTCAGTTCATTGCTCAAAATACTTCAATTGGTACACGCAAGAAATAGGCCAATTCAGCAGCTTTTTGCTCAATTTCCCCGGGAGTTAAATTCTCATCAGTACGAGTCAAGGGAATAGCCCCTTGGCCTCTGATTTCCATATAAAGGACACGACGAGCATAAATACCCTCTTTGACTTCTATTCTGACAGACTGAATATCTTTTATAAGGAATCGGAGGAAGATGCGACGATTTTTTCCAGGAAATCCCCAACGAAAAATACATACTATTCCTTCTTTTCTATCGAATCGATCATAACCACTACCTACATTCCACAAAATTGTGCACCACAAATAGGAGCTAATAAAGAGACCCGCGATCCCATAGAAAGACATCACGATCCCTTGTGGAAAAAAAAGGATTTCCTGAGCCGGAAATAAAGATATCAAATTTCTACCAAGATAACTGGAAGTTCCAACCAATAAGAATCCTAATGAACCTAAAAAAAGGATAAACGCCCAGCAGAAATTACTTGTTTTTCGAGACCCTGTTATAAATTCTATCCATATACGTTCTGATCGCCAACTCATACTTAATCCGTTTGCATTTTATTAGAATTGAGAGAATAAGCCAAATCAATTTGACTTTACTCTTTTTGTTTCCGAAATAACTCTCATCAACTAGCACTATTTTGATGTGAACCTTTAGGAATAATTTAATTCATCAAATTGGTTAGATCTAAAATAATAACATCCCCCTCATATGATTCCCTTATAGATATCGACATACATATAGATACATTGACTTTACATTTCAGCCATCCACCGATCCTGATCTATTTGAAAATAGCTAAAATCCGTTTACCCATATATAAGTTTCTGCATGCAGAAGAGCTCTTTTATTTATATTCGGCGGAACCCATATTAGACCATATTCCACTAAATAGATATCTGTGTTATGATACAAGTCTAAGTTTTGAAAAAAAAAAATGAGTCCTATCGGATTTAAACAATCTTATTTTTTTGAACATGAAGAGATAAAGAAGCCATTGCAATTGCCGGAAATACTAGGCCTACTAAAGGCACAAAAATAGAGGGAAAGTTGAAAGTTGTCATAAAATGGGGTACCTCGATTTATTAGTTGTACCTGTTATTGTTATAAAGATATCTTATAATAATTATAATTCTTAATATTATTAATTAAATAATAATTCTAATTAGTATAGACCTAAGTATATATCTAAGTGAGTATATAGAATAAGTGCAAGGAATGTAGAACTAAATAATGGACTTATTCATCTTTCTACATGAAATATATGTATGATAATCGACTTTATTATTCTTCTTCTTTTGTTGTTGTCTTTTAATTTAATAAAGAAAGAGTTTCTTACAAATTACTGAAAGATTCGTTAGAATCCGATTCAACAGGGATTCTTAGTCAAAATGGGGATTCTCATTAGATATAGAAAGATAGAAAACGCTATCTTCTTTTTTTCTATATTTGAATTCTATATACATACGTATATAGGGAAGATGAAATTCGTCAAATAAAACGAATTTCACGAACGGAAAAATACACTCTTTTATCTTGTTAATAGAAGCTCCCTGATTACTAATCAAGAATATAGGTAAACAAAAAAAGAATTATCCGCAAATTTAACTTTTGATTCTTTCTACAATTAGATCTTATACCACCCCAAAAACCTATTCTGATTATTTTGACTTTGATTCTGATAAACTAACTACGTGTTTGCTATAAATAAAATAATTGAACTTAAGGCTCTACTTGATTGAATTTTGATTCAAAGGAAAGAAAGCGTGGAGCTGAAATAACTCATTCAGAACGCCTTTTAAAGGATTACGTGGTACGATTAGATCGAATAAGCCCTTCTGGAATAAATATTCGGCCGCTTGGGAACCTTCAGGTACTGTTTTATTCAATGTTTGTTCAATTACTCTTTTACCCGCAAATGCAATGTAGGCATTGGGTTCGGCAATAATGATATCCCCCAACATACCAAAACTAGCCGTCACCCCACCAGTAGTAGGTGATGTAAGGATTGATACATAGAATAACTTTTTATTTGATTGATAATCATATAAAGCAGAAGATATTTTAGCCATTTGCATCAAGCTCAAACTTCCTTCTTGCATGCGTGCCCCCCCGGAAGCACACACTATAATAAGAGGTAAAAAATTATTGGTAGCATACTCGATCAAACGGGTAATTTTCTCCCCAACTACGGATCCCATACTACCCCCCATAAACTGAAAATCCATAACCCCAATTGCGGTGGGAATACCATTGAGTTGGCCTATGCCTGTTTGAACAGCCTCAGTTAATCCCGTTTTTCTTTGATAAGAATCGATACGATCTTTATAAGGCTCCTCCTCCGAATGAAATTCAATGGGATCCAGAGAGACCATGTCTTCATCCATGGGATCCCAAGTGCCTGGATCAATCAAAAGTTCAATTCTATCTGAACTACTCATTTTCAAATGATATCCA